AAATGGATCGAGTCATTTGCTCTTTTAGCCAAGAAAAAGTATTTATATTTTGCATGGTCCAATCATTGATCCCGGAATTTCTACAATAAATTTGATAGGTAACTAGTAGAGTTTCCTATACACAAGTTTGCCATTGTATTAATTACACTGAAATAATTGTACTGGAATATAGTATAAATTAGAAATACCTTGAACAAGTGGAAGTATAAAAAAAAAAGAATAAGTAAAATTAAAAATTATCTCTTTTCTTTAAAATTATGATTTGACTGATATCAAGAGATTTAATGAGTTCTTCATTCATTCATTGAATGATAAATTACTACAAGCGAAGGAGATACACGATTTAAAAAAAGGAAGATCCAATATTTCACAATTGTATCTAAAATCACTGGAAAGGTGGAAACAAGACCAGATATAATTTGATCGTTCTGAACCAATCCAAAATCGTTGTAGATCGAACCAATCATTAGTTCCCAACCATGGGTCGAGTGAAATCCAATCCATAAATCAGTAACTAAAAGAATCGAAAAAGCTTTTATTGTGTCACTTAAGTTATAGAGAAATTCCTGAATCCAAGAATTCAAAATGAAAAGTTCTTCAGTACCCAGAAGAAAATAACCACTTAGAATAGCGAAACAGATAAGATTTGTCGAGAAATGAAAAATTATATGGAAATTAGACTCATTGTGTCTTTTGACCAATTGTATCGTTTCCTTGTGCATTCCTATATGCAGTTTTTGTATATGTGTCTCCGATATTATCTTGTCCAAGAGGAATAGTTCTTCTAATTCTATGAATTTTTCTAGAACATATTTCTCTTGAATATCATTCAAAAAGGTTTCGGATTGCTTGGTATTCCACCAATTAAGAACCCAAGTTTCCAGACTTTTATGAAATGAGAGAGAGACCCACCAGGGCAAAAAGAGTATAGACACAAGATATGGGAGGGAAGCCAATGCTTTTTTTTTTTTCATTCTGTATCTGTGATGTGAATTATTAATGAACTTGTTTCATTCGTTGATTCTATCTTCTATCTAATTCTATTTTTTCTAATTTTATTTTCTTGTTTTATTTTTATTAGAATTCTTCCATATACGTCTTCCCGCTTTTTATTTTATTTTAATGATCTATGTGTATTGCTGCATCAACTGAAGGGTAAAGATGCTATATTATCTTTTGCTGGAATGAACATTTTGAAAAAACTTCAGTTGTCTTAAAAAGGGAATTACTAAGTTCTTTTTCTCATACTGAGATTCATTCTTCAGTTCATTTCAAAATACTTCAATTGGTACGCCCAAGAAATAGGCCAATTCGGCAGCTTTTTGTTCAATTTCTCGTGGAGTCAAATTCTCATCAGTACGAGTCAAGGGAAGAGTTCCCTGGCCCCGGATTTCCATATAAAGGACACGACGAGAAAAAAGACCCTCTCTCACCTCCATTCTGATTGATTGGATATCTTTCAAAAAGAAACGAAGGAAGATGCGACGATTTCTTCCAGGAAATCCCCAACGAAAAAGGCACATTATCCCTTCTTTTCTATCGAATCGATCATAACCACTACCTACATTCCATAAAATTGTGCACCACAAATAAGAACTAAGGAATAGACCCGCAATCCCATAGAAAGACATTACGATTCCTTGTGGGAAAAAAAGAATTTGCTGAGATGGAAATACAGATATCAGATTCTTACCAAGATAACTCGAAGTTCCAACCACTAAGAATCCTAGTGAACCTAAAAAAAGGATACAGGCCCAGCAAAAATTACTTGTTTTTCGAGACCCCGTTATAAGTTCTATCCATATATGTTCTGATCGCCAGTTCATACTATACTAGATCCAGTTGCATTTGATTGGAATTAAGAGAATAAGAATAACCTAAATGGATTTGACTTGACTTTTCTTGCTTGATCCCGAAGTAACTTTCATCAACTAGCAGTATTCTTACGTAAACCTTTAGGAAAAATTAGTTAGATACATTGACTTTTTTTTACTATATTTACTTTATTTACTATTTTAAATTTACTATTTAAATTTACTATTTAAATTTGTTTAAATTTTAAAATTGACTATTTAATTAATATTTTTAATATTTAAATTTTTAAAATTTAAACATTTGCTGATCATTTTTAATTTAATCATTAAATTGATTAAGCTATAACCACTAAGCTATAACCACATATACATAATGCGTATATTATGCATTCGTATCTATAAAAACTCTTTCATTTTTTTTGTAAAGGTCACATATCGTATATCCTGCCAGATTAGACTAAAAACGTATCTGTATGATGATCTAGTGTTGAAATAAATTGATCCGATTTCGTCCCATTGTATTTAGACAATCTTATTTCTTTGGACATAAAGAGAGAGAGAAGCCATTGCAATTGCCGGAAAAACTAGGCCTATTAACGGAACAAAAATAGAGGGAAAATTCAAATCCATCATAGAAGGGGTACCTCGATTTAATATTTATACCTATTATAATTACAAAAATACAAAAATATCTTATTATAATTACAAAGATATCTTATGATAAGTTCATTTATTAGAAAGAATATGAGGACAATATTAATATGAAATACTTCATAATCAATAAGTATAAGAAATGGGAACTAAATGAAGTGTTTGTAGTAAATGTTTTAGAACATAAGTGTAGACTAAGTAAATCAATAGACAATGATATTGGACATACCAGTGGAAGTGAAGAACCTATTCTAAATGATGCGGAGAAAAACATTTCTAGTTGGGGTGATAGTGGCAGTTCTAGTTTCAGTAATATTAATTATCTAAATTTTTCTTTTACTAGCAGGAACTTTTGGAATTTGATCTCGGATGATACTTTTTTAGTTCGGAATAGTAATGGTGACAATTATTCTATATATTTTGATATTGAAAATCAGATTTTTGAGATTGACAATGCTAATTCTTTTTTGAGTGAACTAGAGATTTTTTTTTCTAGTTATTTGAATAATGGATCTAAGAGTAACAATTACTACTATTATTATTCCATGTCTGATACTCAATCTAATTGGAATAATCGCATTAATAGTTGCATTGATAGTTATCTTCATTTTGAAATTAGTCTTAATAGTAACATTTATGGTAATACCCACAGTTACATTTATAGTTTCATTTGTACTGAAAGTATAAGTAATAGTGAAAGTGGAAATCTTAGTATCAAAACTAGTAACAGTTATTTCAATAGAAAAGCAAGATCTAATGATTTCGATATTAATACAAAATACAGACAGTTATGGGTTCAATGCGAGAATTGTTATGGATTAAATTATAAAAAATTTTTTAGATCAAAAATGAATATTTGTGAACAATGTGGATATCATTTGAAAATGAGCAGTTCAGATAGAATCGAACTCTTGATTGATCCTGACACTTGGGAGCCTATGGATGAAGATATGGTCTCTATGGACCCTATTGAATTTCATTCAGAGGAAGAACCTTATAGGGATCGCATCGATTTTTATCAAATAAAAACAGGTTTAACTGAAGCTGTTCAAACAGGCATAGGTCAACTAAATAGTGTTCGCATAACAATTGGAGTTATGGATTTTCAGTTTATGGGAGGTAGTATGGGATCTGTAGTAGGTGAGAAAATTACCCGTTTGATCGAACATGCTACTAATAGATCTCTACCTGTCATTATTGTGTGTGCTTCTGGAGGAGCACGCATGCAAGAAGGGAGTTTAAGCTTGATGCAAATGGCTAAAATATCTTCTGCTTTATATGATTATCAATCAAATAAAAAGTTATTCTATATATCAATCCTTACATCTGCTACAACTGGCGGAGTTACAGCAAGTTTTGGTATGTTGGGAGATATCATTATTGCTGAACCTAATGCCTACATTGCATTTGCGGGAAAAAGAGTAATTGAACAAACATTGAAAAAGACAGTACCCGATGGTTTACAAGCAGCTGAGTATTCATTCCATAAGGGCTTATTCGACCCAATCGTACCGCGAAATCTTTTAAAAGGTGTTCTTAGTGAGTTATTTCAGCTACATGGTTTCTTTCCTTCTTTCCCGTGAATCAAGATTCAGAAAAAGAATCAAAATAGAGAATAAATCTCAAATAGCAAATATTAAAATCAGATATAGCAAATATAGATAGAATAAAATTGAAATCAAATAATTCAAATCAAATACAAATAATCAAACAACATCAAATAACAAATAAAAAGAAGAATATAGAATAGAAGTTTTTTCTATTTACAGAGAACCCCCCTTGTTTTTCACTAGGAATCCCTTTTTCTTGGATCAGATTGGTTAGAGTCTCTAACTCATCTAACTCATAAGAAACTTTTTTCTATTTTTTTTTCTTAAAATTTCTTAAAAAAAGGAGTTTTTTGCTTTAAGGAAAAGATAGAAAGAATAGAAAGAAGATAAGGATGGTAGAAGAATAATAAAATTTCTGAAAGAAGATTCTCATACCTTATAAATATTCATGTATTACATATTCATTAACTACATATTAACATTAATTTTATATATACATTAATTGTATAAATATAAAATAATAATGAAAATAATGAAATAATAAAAATAAAATATATACAAATATATACAAAACAAAATATATATATAATAATGTAAATAATGTAAAGCATATGTATGATATGCTGATATGATGCATGATTTTTTTCTAATTCTATTTTAGAATTATGATAGTGATTCTGATAGAATCTTTTCCTCAATTGAAAATTTAAAGACGGGTTTCTCTCATGTTATGTAAAACTTTCAATTCTCATCAAAAAGATACATAGTTGTTTCTTTCCAGAAATGAAACAAAAGATGGATTCTCGTAAAATCCCGTGTCATATAGTCAAAATAGTCAAATATGAAAATTCGTTTCTATTTCAAAATCTCTATCTCTATTTCAAAAGGGGAACGAAAAAGACAATATACAGATACAAGATGGGTAAAAGGGATCCTTCCCTTGGCTTTATCCAAGGTCTGAAACTAAGGAATAGAAAATGATCCA